AAAAATTTTTTTTGTAATTCCTTACACAAGGACTCCGAAAATACCGGATCCCCGCCTACACAAGCAAATTGTTGATAAAACTCCAAAATTGCATTTTCCTTTGATCCAATTTTTTTTTTATCCTTATCATTCGGGAAAGACAAGAAAATTTCAGGGTAGCAAACATTATCTAGAATTTCTCTTAGATTCGAACCCATAGCTGATGATGGAACTAGAATAGATATTTTTTGTTTCCTACTCACACGCGCCCATATCCTTGCTTTTCTATCAATCTCTAATTCTGGTCTTCCACCCCAATCTGATATTATGGTACCGGTATAGACCGAAATTCCGTTATGATCCAACTCTGAACGGTAATAAATACCCGGTCTTTGCAATATTTGATTGATCACAATTCTGTATATTCCATTAACTATAGAGGTTCCCAGGGAATTCATTAGAGGAATTTTTCCAATAAATATGGTTTGTTCTTGCGTATCCCTACCGTTTTTCCAAATTAATCCCGCGGGCACATATAATTCAGAAGAGTATGTGAGTGATTCATACACGGCATCTCTTTCTTTTATCAAGGGTTCTACTAATTGATAAGTTTCCACAAATAATTGAAATTCAATTTCTTGATCTGTATCTTCAATTTTTGGAAACTTATCAAGTTCTTCCGTCAATCCCTGATCAATGAATCTACAAAATCCCTCAAATTGTATCTGACTAAACCCAGGTATTGTAGACATTCCCTCATTTCCATCCCGGAGCATTTTTAGTTTCCCATTTATCGAAAAAATCCCATTCATTTTCCAATGCTCATTTCATTCTTCATCGAACCATATAGATTGATCTAGTAATGAAATGATGTGGATTGATCTAACAATGATGGAATTCTATTTTGTTTACTGAATCACATGAAATTTGATCTAACTCCATATCATAGATGTAATCTATGAAATACGTATGAGCGGAGAAATAAAGAGAATTTTCTACTCAAAAAAATGAGAATTTGCAACAAATACAAATGGAAATAAATTCATAAAACATTCCTAGAAACAAATTTATGACGTTTAGACTTATGGAGTCTTGTATAGAATATCAAATAGAATATCAAAAAAGTGATCCAATTTATACCTATTACTATGATATTAGGATCCGCGGATTGGGTACTAGAAAAGTAAATGGATTCGGGATTTTATCTGTTTTTTCTCTATGAATGAGATAAAGACAGAAAGGAGCCTTATACAGTTTACCCTTTTTTAGCACTTAACTTTTCAGTGTTCAAAAAGTATTCGCATATCACTTATCCCAGTTCCACTTGGGGTAAGTCGGGTCCGTGCTATGCTATATCATAATTTCTATTTGATATTAAATAAATATATTCAATGAATAATTGAAGCACGCTAATTACCTTAATTCCTTGTGGGCATCTCATATATAAATAAGATCCCAGATTAGGTATATCTGTGTAACAATTTTTGTTCCGGGGTTTACATATATACATAATTGTTGTTATACTTGAAATTGAAAAGGATTTATTCTTGAAAATTCTTGATACTGATTAGTTGTGTATCAATTGCGTTTTCTTAGGCCATTAAGGAAACACAATTTGAAATCTAAGCAAAGAACTTTTCATGAATTAACAGTCAACAGTTAACGGGTCCAATTTTATTTGGACTGAATTTTTTATTGTGTGACTCCAATTTTTCTTTCAATAAAAAAAAAAAGGATAGAAATGCAATTTTTAGGCGTTGTGTGTTTTGATAATTGTTTGAGATACTATAAAGAGAAGGGCTCGGCTCCAATCAAAAAAGGGAGGGTTTTTAGTTAAGGAATATTTCCATCTATTTTTCTCGTTTTGGCGGCATGGCCGAGTGGTAAGGCGGGGGACTGCAAATCCTTTTTCCCCAGTTCAAATCCGGGTGTCGCCTGATCAATAAAAACCCGAAAACCCTTTGCTTGCTGATATAATATAAGTCGCCGAATCCTTGCATAGCATAAGAAGAAAGAGGAAAAGGGCTCGAGAACTCCCGATACTTGCTTGATTTTAAGAAGCTGGAGATTAAAAAACTGTCAATCCTTGCGCCTCGGATGATTTTAGGAAGGACTAGTCTATCACGACTTCCAGTACTAATGTACTGTCTAATCACCGATTCTTGAATTATATAGTTGAGTGGGGAATTGTTAGTTGTTGAAAAGATGTAAGATGCTTTGTATACATACTCGCGAGAATTTATGCGTGCTTAGATATTCAATCAATATTGGATGAATAACTGGCTTCGTTCAGAATCTCTTTTTGACTCTGTGCCATTGATTCCATATTATTAGTAATCAATAATGAAAGAGTTTCTTCATATTCGGGGGCATAATTCACATGGATATAGTAAGTCTTGCTTGGGCTGCTTTAATGGTAGTCTTTACATTTTCCCTTTCACTTGTAGTATGGGGAAGAAGTGGACTCTAGGGCTAGGGTAATTACTAATTGAATTGAGTTGAGTAATCAAACTGTATTAATAGTTTCATAATCCTTCTGCAAAGCGTTTTTCTTTCAAATATCTTCATTTTAAAATTCGACTGGAATCCAGTAAAGTAATGTAATAGATGACGAATAACCTTTCAATCAAACAAATAGTTAAATTAAATGATTCCCATCTTCGTATTTTAAAACTAAACGGAATACGCATGATATGCAATTTTTTCCAACCAAATTGAAATAGAGTATTTAGATGAACTAGCTCTTAACAGAATTATATATAAATATTACAATGAGGAGCAACCGACCCCTTTTTATTTGTTTCTCGCTTTACTGTTCAAAGAGGAAGTCGATCTGTTATTATGTAGATACGTATTTTATAAGATAAGAGTAAAGGTGGGCATTCAATTATATCATATTGATCGAAATCGGTCTAAACCAAATGAATGTACCAAAGTAAAGAACTCGAATTGGGGTACTATGTATATTACACATATGGGAGTTATATGTACATATATCAATATACAGATTACGGAGTGATCTACATTAAGCCATCTTTCTTTATACAGTCCAACTTTATTATTTTATATAATAATGTATAGTAGAATTATACACTAATAGATAGTATGGTAGAAAGGTTCCTATATTCCTTTCTACCATACTATCAAATCTCATATACGTCTGATTTTAATTCGCTCATTTTATTTAAGACGTGGAATTTGAATCCCTTTCATTTCTTCCATTATTGATAAGAACTAAGAAGTCAAGCTTGATTCAAATTAATCGTTTTGACTGACCGTTTTTACGTAAATGATAAGTAAAAAAGCAGTAGGAACTAGAATGAACAGTGCAGTAGCAATAAATGCGAGAATATTTACTTCCATAATTTCATCGTTTTTTTACTTCATAATTAATAACTCGGGATCTGATCCCATAGAGATTCTAAATCTTTATCCTGTAAATTCAATGGGAGAAATACATCCCGATGATATTGAATCGGATCAATATCATTGAATAACAATATCTGAGCTATCAAATCTATTCATCATCGAGAATGGAATAGTATAACATAGGAAGATCTTTTATCCATACGGAAGAAAAACCTAAAATGGAATTCCTGATCCAATTTAGAATCTCATTGAATTATTATTCTTTATTTTATCCATTCGTTATTTTCTATAACCTACCGTCTTATTTATAGAATCATATATATAATATAATAAAGGATGATCTGGCCCATCTTCCGCTTCCATTGGTCAAAAACCCAACCCAAATAGTAGAAGTAAAATTGAAAAAATAAGAAGAAAAGATCGAATATTTTGATAAATAAAAAAAGAAAAAATGAACTCTTTTTTTTTAGTTTGTTCTTTCTTCGATAGGACCTTCCCCGGAAATAAAAAAAGATTTCTCATTCCCTCACTAAGAGAAGAGAGGGTCTATCTTTTCTTTGTTTGCTCTTCCTTTTCTTAATTACTTAATTTAAATATTCCTTTCTTTCCTTGAACCGGCCCTGGGACACATATATCCAAAATGAAGTATGTAGTTTGAATGATATAAATAGATTGTTTCCTATTAGTAATTTAAGTTATCAAAAATTGGAGCTAGAAAGAGGCTTTAATATGAAAAAAAGTATTTTATCGAGGTAACTATGTGAAAAGTGCATTTTTTATCGTACAATAAACGAATCAAAATTTGTGTATATGCTCTAGTGAAAGTATATATATAAGTATTCGATTCCCTTCCACGGGTCAGGAGCAATCGAAAAAAACCAGACAAGGATTTCTTTTAATCCTAACTAAATAGGGTGCTACTCACAATTGTACCAATTCAATATGCCTATCCCCCTCGGTACTAATTGAAGTAATTGAAATTGTCGCATTGTATTTTCTCAATAAAAAATTCGAAACGGAAAAAAAAAGGACCCTATGGGAATTAGATCCCACTCTATGCCCCTTGACAGAAAATAAAAAAATGAATTGATGGAGTCATCGGATACTAGGTCGGGACTGACGGGGCTCGAACCCGCAGCTTCCGCCTTGACAGGGCGGTGCTCTGACCGATTGAACTACAATCCCAGAGAAATAAGGTATACAGCATACATATTATTAATGATTTGATTAAGACTAGTTTAATTTAGAATTGTCATATTGTAACAGAGAAAGGAGTGATTGGTATATTAATATCCACATAGATATGGACTTTAGTGAGAACGACACGGATTACTAGAAATCCTATTGTCAAATCGTGTTAAATCGATTGATACGAAATCTTTCCAAAAAATATTTTGACTTGTTAATTCTTGTCCTATGTTTTCGGATTATGATATGAATCCAGATAATTCATAAAATGAAGAATATATCGGAAAAAAACAAATAGGATATAAAATTAACCAGACGTTTCCGGCGGACAAATTTCTTATATTATGTAATCTCATGATGGATCGGTGAATTCTTGGGCCGAGCTGGATTTGAACCAGCGTAGACATATTGCCAACGAATTTACAGTCCGTCCCCATTAACCACTCGGGCATCGACCCAGGAAGAATCAAGTCTAGACTTATTGATAATACATGATCAACCTCCGTTCGTAGTACCCTACCCCCAGGGGAAGTCGAATCCCCGCTGCCTCCTTGAAAGAGAGATGTCCTGAACCACTAGACGATGGGGGCATATCTGCGATGCCCAACCGACATCATACTATATATACTCATAGTATGAATAGTTTTTTGTAATTGTCAATATAATGTAATGGTGTGACTAAATACGAATAAGTTTTCCACCTTTCCTTTCGCGATTCCGATAGAATATTTTTTCATTCATGGTTCATGAATGAAAAAAATTCTATATTCTATTTCTATATATAGATTCTATATCATTAGAATGGATAAACATTCCGAAATAATTATAATGTGTTATAATTAATAATTAATGAAGTATAGGATCGCTAGTGATTTGTCCGACAGAAAAGCCATTCTTCAACCTTCACGCATCGATTCACGCATTGTTAAGATGCGATATTCCTATCTTACAGCTAGGAAATTAAGAAACGATAGAAAGTTTCTTTTTTTCTAAGAGCAGAGCTTGGATTTCAGGTACGAGTTGAATCTTTTCATTCCATACATTACATGATTTGATCACATATCAAATATCTTGGATCTATTTCAATTTGTGTATTAATCAAACGAATCTCGTTGTGATAGGGGTCAATAAAAGAAAAAAAAAAAGTAATTAGGTTTTAGCCTAGACTGACTAAAAAAAAAAAAGATATTCCCGAATGAGACACTATGAGCCTACTGTATGCACCTATGTAATGTAATATGTAGGTATATAATATATGTATATGTCTTCACATTGTCTCATTCAGGAATGGAATAAAATAGGCCCTTTTAACTCAGCGGTAGAGTAACGCCATGGTAAGGCGTAAGTCATCGGTTCAAATCCGATAAGGGGCTTTTTCCACAAAACTCTAGTTTCAATCTTCATTTTTTAGTGGATAATAGGGATATTTTTTTTATTAGAATGAGTTAATTAACTAATTATCATTATAAATATAATGAGATAGTATAGTGATTATAAAGTGTTCATTATAATGATAAATCACCCCGCTTATTGGGAAGACAACTATGTCACTACAGGCTATATTCTTACTCAACTCAGGTTTCATTATTCCATATTTTTGGTTCGAGGACATAGATATTCTACCTACTCAACCCCAATTATGAATCGCCAAATATTCCTACTTTTCCGTTATTCCAATCAAATCCATCATAAATATAAGAAATAAAAAAGGTAAGTGGACCTGACCTATTGAATCATGACTATATCAGCTATTCTGATATTAAAATTTGATAGAGATAGAATTGTAGCCTCGAAATTTTTTTTTTCATTTCCTTTAGACTACGTCGCAAGAATTTAGAATTTGTCGATATTTCCGATTCAATCTTTTTTGGATCCTCCATAAGAATAAATTATTATTCCGTTCCTCCACTCCTCCACGCGAAACGTTTATTCTGAGTCACAAAATAAGAGACGTCTATTTTTGAATATCTTTCTTTGATTCAAAAAAAAAAAGGATCGGTTGCTTATATATAGATTTTTTTTATCTATCTATAGTTATAAATATAGATAGATCGGGTCGTGGCTTTATGTACCAAATATTTACATATTGATGCATCCTCTATTTTTGTTTCGACAATGGGATGGATAACGAGAACGGATACTAGAAATAGAAAGATATTTGAATTTCCAGTCCACTATCCACTATATAGTATATAGTATTTAATTTACTATTTTATATTGCATATCATATTTCATTTAGAGACAGGGGGAAAATAAGGAATTTCCCCTCTTTTTCTGACAACAACAAGGTAAAGTAAATAAGCAAATAGTCCATTTTTTGGCTCGAACCATTCAAAAATATATTATACTTTGTAGTTTTCGATTCATCTGAAGGAAATATAAAAAAGAAGACAATAAAATAAAAAAAATGAATTAAAATTGAAAAGTCATATCATATAAATTATATAGGGTACTGTAGTCGTTTAATATACTATAGAATAGAAATAAGTTGGAAGAATCCATAGAGATATTTATTGATTGATCTTTTCTCAATATCACAAACAAGATCCAAAAATAAGATTAGTTGGTGGAGCGGGTGTAGATAGGAGGAGCAACTGGTGATGGGAGCGGGGATCATTTGTTCAAAGCATAGTTCTTTCAAAAAATTCATCTGAGTTGAGTGATGAGTCATAAGACAATTCAAGATTCAGATAGTTATTCAGAATAAAAGAGGAAAAAATAATAGAATCGAACTCATGGATTTACCTAGGTCGGTTTATGACTCAATAGAAACAAGAAAGAAAGGATTTTTTTCTTCGAAACCCATTGGAAGCGACGGTGGACGAGGAATCATACATAAGTGATTGAACTCTCGTATGCCCTGAAAATGCTATGAGGTGTTCGAAAATGGTTGAAGTAGTTGAATAGGAGGATCACTATGACTATAACCCTTGGTAGATTTACCAAAGACGAAAAGGATTTATT